ATGAGTATGGGTCGAAATCCATTTCATTTAGTAGAATTTAGTCCTTGACCTCTAACTGGGTCAATGGGTGCACTTTTTCTAACATCTGGGTTAGCTGGGTGATTCCATGGTTATGGGTACCTTACCATACTATTAGGTTTAGTCTTAATTGCTATAACTATAATTCAGTGGTGACGGGATGTAATTCGTGAGGCAACCTTTCAAGGATACCATACAATACAAGTATCTAAGGGGTTGCGATGAGGTATGATCCTTTTCATTGTATCTGAGGTATGCTTTTTCTTCGCTTTCTTCTGGGCTTATTTTCATAGAAGGTTAGCCCCTAGTCCAGAACTAGGGTCTTGTTGACCTCCTGCAGGAATTGTTCCCTTAAATCCTTTTGAGGTGCCTCTATTAAACACGGGAGTTTTATTAGCCTCAGGTGTAACAGTTACATGAGCTCATCATAGTTTAATAGAAGGTGACAATCCAGGGGGTCTTCAAGGTCTTGTTGCCACTACGGCCTTAGGTGTCTATTTTACTTTTCTTCAGGGAAGAGAGTATTATGAGGCTTCTTTTACTATTGCCGATGGGGTGTATGGATCAAGTTTCTTTGTGGCCACGGGATTTCATGGTCTACATGTCTTAATTGGAAGGACCTTTTTGACGGTTTGCTTAGCCCGAGTGTGGCTGCAGCACTTTTCAACTGGGCACCATTTTGGTTTTGAAGCTGCCGCCTGATACTGACATTTTGTAGATGTAGTGTGGTTGTTTTTATATCTCTCTATCTACTGATGAGGGTGTTAAAGCAGACTAGTTATTGTTTGAGATTGCTTTATCTTAGATGACTGAGTAAATTAAGTGTTAGATTTTTAATCTAAAAACGGCATATGTTGCCTCTAAGAGGATTTAGTACTTTAAGATAAAAGATCTGACTTGCATTCAGAAAATAAGTTAATAAACTTCTAGATCATATAAAAAGCGAGAAATTTGCATGTAGTTTCGGCCTACATCTTGAGGGTGAGAGTCCTTCTTTATATTAAGTTAAATGAAAGCCAAAGTAGAGGCACCTATCTGTTAATTAGGAGAATGTAAAATAATTACTCATTTAGGCTTAAAACGTTTCTATTACTAGTACTGCGCCGGATGAACGGAAATCATTGATGTTGATTAATATGTGACAATTAGTCTCTGGTACTAAATGTTAAGAAGTCTTCTAAGAAGGGTTGTAGCTCTTATTCTATCATGTGTAGTTATAGTTTTGGGTTTAGTGTTAGCAAAACGGGGGATCTCTGATCGAGAAAAAAGGTCTCCTTTCGAGTGTGGCTTTGATCCTATTAAATCGGCACGTCTACCTTTTTCCCTTCGTTTTTTTTTGTTAGCTATTATTTTTTTAATTTTTGATGTAGAAATTGTGTTACTTTTACCAATTTTAGTAAGAATAAGAAGAATTCTCTCGGGGGCTGTTGTGGTAAGTTTATTTGTCTTTTTGGTTATTTTAATTGTAGGGTTATTTCATGAGTGAAATGAGGGTTCTTTAGACTGAGCTCAATAAATAAAAAGAGAGAACTTGGAGTGAAACAGGGCTGCTAACTTTGTTTTGGGTAATTCGATTTTATCCTCTTTCTTATGTTTTCAACTCTTCCCTTTGGTTATATATTCCTGATAGTAATAGGAACCGGGACTCTTCTATCTTTGTCTTCAATTCATTGATTAAGGATTTGAGCTGGCCTCGAGATTAACTTGATCGGGTTTTTACCTATGTTAGTGTATAGGAAAAGTACATCTGAGAGAGAATCAGCGGTGAAGTATTTTGTAGTTCAGGCTTTAGGGTCAAGTCTCCTGATCTTTGGCAGGTTAAGAATGTTTAGAATGTCTTTTACCTGGGATACTTACATTAGGGAAGCTAGATTAAGGGTTGTTGGCTTGCTTCTAGTAATCGGCGGTTTATGCTTAAAGTTGGGGTTGTTTCCCTTTCATTACTGACTTCCCAGGGTGATAGCTGGTTTACCTTGAATCACCTGTATGCTATTAGCAACTTGACAAAAACTGGCGCCCCTATTCCTTTTACTTTGTCTACTAGAACTAAATGGTTCGTATTTGCTGATAATCACTATCTGCTTGATTAGGGCTGGCTCGAGACTAGTTGGCGGTATTGGCGGGATAAATCAGACACAAGTGCGTGCACTACTGGCTTATTCCTCTATTGGGCATCTAGGCTGAATGATATTTGCCATAGCTCACAGGGAGTGGTCAATAAAATTTTATTTGGGTGTTTATATTGTGGTTTCTTTATGTATATTCTTAAGTTTATGGAAGGGAGACTTGACTAATATAAAAAACATTTTTAACTTAAATGAGTCTAAATTAATACAGGCAAATGTCATACTTCTTTTATTGTCTTTAGGGGGTTTACCACCTCTTTTAGGTTTTATTTCAAAATGAATCGTGATTTTAGCTAGAACAAGTAGCTCATTTTTCATAGTTTTATTTTTGTTAATTGGAGGATCCCTAATAAGATTGTTTTACTATTTGAGACTGTTTTTTTCTTTGGTACTAGTTAATGTAAAAAAGAACAACGAGGAAAACTTAAGGTTTAGGGGAAATATCCTTATCCTAATCATTGTTATAAATTTACTGGGTGGAATCTTAATTTTATATAACGATACGCCCTTTTTTATTTATGCGTTGGCTATTTTCTACAAATCATAAAGATATTGGAACACTATATATTTTATTTGGAATATGATCTGGACTGGTCGGAACTGCTTTAAGCCTACTTATTCGAGCTGAGCTCGGACAACCTGGGGCCTTGTTAGGGGACGATCAACTGTATAACGTTATTGTAACGGCACATGCTTTTGTAATAATTTTTTTCTTAGTTATACCAATGATGATTGGGGGATTTGGAAACTGGTTGGTACCTTTAATACTAGGTGCCCCAGATATAGCCTTTCCTCGGTTGAATAACATGAGTTTCTGGCTTCTACCACCTGCTTTATTACTATTATTATCTTCAGCTGCTGTAGAAAGAGGGGTCGGAACTGGGTGAACTGTCTATCCTCCTTTAGCAGGAAATTTAGCTCATGCTGGGGGTTCAGTAGACCTCGCAATTTTTTCGCTCCACTTAGCTGGTGTTTCTTCAATTCTAGGTGCAGTGAATTTTATTACAACTATTATTAATATACGATGACGTGGAATGCAGTTTGAACGGCTTCCTCTTTTCGTATGATCTGTAAAAATTACGGCTATTTTACTTCTTCTATCCCTTCCTGTCTTAGCCGGTGCAATTACTATGTTGCTAACCGATCGAAACTTCAACACAGCTTTCTTTGATCCAGCAGGAGGTGGAGATCCTATTTTGTATCAGCACTTGTTCTGATTCTTTGGTCACCCCGAAGTATATATTTTAATTTTACCTGGGTTTGGTATAATCTCACATATTGTGAGCCACTACTCAGCTAAGAAAGAAACCTTTGGAACCTTAGGAATGATTTACGCAATACTAGCCATTGGGGTTTTAGGTTTCATTGTATGGGCTCACCATATGTTTACAGTTGGTATAGACGTTGACACTCGAGCATATTTTACAGCCGCTACTATGATTATTGCTGTACCAACAGGTATCAAAGTATTCAGTTGACTAGCCACTATTCATGGATCAAAAATTAAATATGAAGCCCCAATGCTATGAGCTCTCGGATTTATTTTTTTATTTACTGTAGGGGGACTCACTGGTATTGTGCTATCTAATTCTTCATTAGATATTATACTTCACGACACCTACTATGTGGTTGCTCATTTTCATTACGTTTTGTCAATGGGTGCCGTATTTGCCTTATTTGGAGCTTTTAATTACTGATTCCCTCTTCTTAGGGGGGTGACACTACACTCTCGATGAACAAAAGCCCATTTTTATATTATGTTTATTGGGGTTAATGTTACTTTCTTTCCTCAGCACTTTTTAGGTTTAAGTGGTATACCACGACGGTACTCAGATTACCCTGATTGTTACACTAAATGAAATGTTATTTCCTCTATTGGATCTATAATTTCATTCGTTGCTGTTCTCTACTTTATGGTTATTGTTTGAGAAGCTTTAGTCTCACAACGGAGAGTAGTCTGAAGCACACACCTAAGAACTGCACTAGAATGGGATGATGTGTTACCTGCTGATTTCCATAATGCCCCTGAAACCGGTGCTTTAGTTGCTTAACTAATGTTTTTCTAGTTATATGAAATGAGTCTATGAGGACAATTAGGATTTCAAGACGCTGCGGCGCCTTTAATAGAAGAATTAATTTTCTTTCATGATCACGCCATGATAATTTTAGTTATAATTATTAGCTTAGTTGGCTATGCAGCTTTCTCACTAATGATGAACAGCTACACTTGTCGTTCCTTGGTTGAGGGTCAAGAGATTGAGACTATTTGGACAATTATCCCAGCTGTAATTTTAGTCTTTTTAGCACTTCCTTCTCTTCGTTTGTTATATTTACTAGATGAGGTTGGGAATTGTAGGTTAAGTGTAAAAAGAGTAGGACATCAATGGTACTGAAGCTATGAGTACTCTGATTTTCCAAGTATTGAGTTTGATTCATACATAGTTCCTAGAAATGAATTAAGACCAGGGGATTTCCGGCTGTTAGAAGTTGATCATCGGATGGTCTTACCGACACAAACAGATATTCGTGTCTTGGTTACTTCGGCTGATGTAATCCACTCATGAACTGTGCCGTCTCTTGGTGTAAAAGCAGACGCAGTACCGGGCCGGCTTAATCAATTGGGTTTCTTTATTAAGTATCCTGGAATTTTCTATGGACAGTGTTCAGAGATTTGTGGAGCAAATCATTCATTTATACCAATTGTAGTGGAAGCAATCCCTTTAGAAAACTTTATGGAATGGGTAGTTAGAGTTTCAGAATAAAGAGTTAGTTAAACCATAATATAAGGTTGTCAGCCTTACGTTACTAATAAAACTTAGTACTTTTTATATGCCTCAGTTATCTCCTCTTAATTGAATTTTATTATATATATTATTTTGGTCCGCTGTTTTATCTGTATCTATTTTAGTTTGATGATCTAGAAAAGTTTTTTTTAGAAGTGAATCTTCTGCCATGCTAAAAGGCGTGAAAGAGAACAAATGAAGTTGATAAAAAGAATGCTTGTTGACATTTTCTCTTCCTTTGACGATAATAATCAAGTTTTTATGTCTTTGTATATTTTAATGTGGTTGTTCTCATTACTAACTATTGTTTTATTTAGTTCCTCTTATTGAGTTTCCTTTCCACGATGGACAAGAATTACTATAATCTTTAAAGACACAGGGTCCTCTCAAGTCTTTCGTTCATTTGGAATAAATATAGGTGGATTTATTAATATCATTACGGGACTCTTTATGTTCCTGATCGTAATAAACTTAAGAGGCTTAATTCCTTACGTTTTTAGTGTGACCAGACATTTAGCTGTATCTCTGTCACTGGGGATGCCTTTATGGCTATCTCTAATTGTTTCTGCTATTTTCTTCAACCCCAGTTCAGTAGTAGCAGGTCTTCTCCCTATAGGAGCCCCAGCTCCTTTGAATCCCTTCTTAGTTATCATTGAGACGGTTAGAATCATGGTTCGTCCCATTACCCTATCTGTTCGATTAACTGCAAATATAAGTGCCGGTCATATTGTTTTAACTTTAATTGGTAATTACTTAACTGCTAGTTTCTTTTTGTCTTCTGTTTTTTCTATGATTCTTCTTTTATCAATTCAGGTATTGTACACCATTTTTGAGTTCGGTATTAGTTTAATTCAAGCTTATATTTTTTGCTTGTTGATTACTCTGTATTCAGATGAGCATCCTCACTAAGGTATGTATTACAAATGTAAGAAACTAAAATTATTGTAAAAGAATTTAACGTTCATATTTGGGGTATGAACCCAACAGCTTATCTTAGCTTATTTTACAAAGTTTTGTCGAGGAAACCTAATTCCGTAAATAGATTTACAATCTACCGCCTGACACTCAGCCATCGAACAAACACACCAGGATTTTATGTCTCCTTTCTTGATTTTGCAGGTCAATGTTTTTAATAAACTATGGTGTGCAAGGTTTAAAGATATTTCTTTATTTTAAGCTTTGAAGGCTCAGAGTTTAATTAACTTAAAACCTTACCAGGAGGTTATGAACCTCTCCTAAGAAATCAAAATTCTTTGTGCCCTTACACCGCTTTGTAATTTTATCTTTTTTAAATCACATTTAATCTTCTTACTTGGAAGGCAAGCGTACTAATCATACTCAAAAGATATTTCTAATAAATAAATTTATACCTTTAGAATGAAAATCTAACGTGCTAGTTACACCATAGAAACCTTTCTTCTTGAAAGGACGGCATTATGTTTACTTTAAATAATTTAATTTTTCTAGTAACCGTTAGCCATATAGCTTATATAAGCTTGGCTCTGACTTTAGATATGGTAAAAACTAAAGAATACACATGGTTTTTTTAAAAGAGGCGAGGTAAAAGTTATATAGATTTATTTACAACAATTAAAATATATATTTCTCTTAAAATATTATAGAATTAAATAATGTTTTGAAAGGTCCCGCTAACACCAGTGCTGAAGGTTAAAAAGAAGCGTAAGCTTGCCTTAGTTTAGTTTACTTTAGACCTGGTTAACTTGGTGCCAGCATCCGCGGTTAAACCAAGATGGTCAAATCATATGCTTACGGTAAAAAAACAGTTAAATCTAAAAAGTCTACTGAATTCTGATAAAAAAGTGAAATTTGGTCATCAGTAAGAAACTTAATTTAGACTAAGACGTTGAAGCTGTGAAAACCTAGAGGGAAACTGGGATTAGATACCCCACTATTCTTGGATATAAAGTAACTTTTGTTTACCGAAGTACTATGAATTAGATATTTAAAACTTAAAGGGCTTGGCGGTATTTTAGACCTCTCAGGGGAACCTGTCTCATAACCGATAATCCACGTTAAACCCAACCCTTCTTTGCATTCAACTTGTATACCGTCGTCGTCAGGTAACTTTTTAGAACACAGAAGTTAGCAAATAAACCATTTTTAAGTTTATACGTCAGATCGAGGTGCAGTTAATAGAAGGGGGAGGATGGGTTACAATTATAGAATCATAATACGAGATAATTATTTGAAACAAAATTGAAAGGAGGACTTGAAAGTAAGATAAAATATATAAACATTCTGAATAAGGCTCTGAAATGTGCACACATCGCCCGTCGCTCTCGCTGAAAAGTGAGATAAGTCGTAACATAGCAGGGGTAATGGAAATTGTCCCTAAGCTAGAGATATAGTATAAATAATACATTTCACTTACACTGAAAATATGCTTAATTATAAGCTGTTTCTAACTATAGTGTTTATTATATATTTTTAATAAATTGAAACTTGAAACATCTATAAACTTAGTAAAGGGGATTAAACATTATTTTTATTTTATTTAAGTACTGAAGAGGAATTTCTTGAATTAAGACAAAGAAAAAATTTAGTTTTGTACCTTTTGCATCATGGTTTAGCCAGATTTTATTATTGGAAAATAAACCTAGAAATCTAATGGGCTATCTTTGATCAAAACTTTTAGGTTAAGGGAGTAATTGTGGAAAAAATTTTCTTAGAATTAAAGATAGAAATGAAATTTTATCCGTATTAGATGATAGCTAGTTCTTTCCAAAGGGTATATAAGTACCGTGAATTAATCATTCTTAAATTATAACTAAATAATTATCAGTTTAAGGGTTAATTTATACAGATTTTTGAGGATAAGCTCGAAAATATTAAATTTAAAGTTGTACTTAATATTTTAAATTAAATTTAGGCTTGAAAATGGTCATAATACTTGATTTTGTTACAATTTCATTAACCTTATAAGTACATGATAAAATTACTTTAAATATGGGAAGAAAATTTAATAATCTTAAATTAAATTAATTATATGCTAAAATGAGTATTAACAATCTTATATTTTTAAATAAAACAGGAATAGAATCTTTAAAATTTTTTTTAGTTCAAAATTGTGAAAAGGAACTCGGCAAAGATTTATTCTGCCTGTTTATCAAAAACATGGCTCCTCGTAAACAATAAATGGGGAGTCCGACCTGCCCGGTGAAAAAAATTTTTAACGGCCGCGGTACTCTGACCGTGCGAAGGTAGCATAATCATTTGCCTTATAATTGAAGGCTTGTATGAATGGTTTAACAAGAATAAAGCTGTCTCTTCACAATTAAATATAATTTTATTTATAGGTGAAGAAGCCTATATAGAATTGAAAGACAAGAAGACCCTATCGAGCTTTAAAAAAGTTAGCAAATATAAACTCTTATTTATATAGAATATGTTGTTAAAAATTTTAGTTGGGGCGACTGAGGAACAAAAAAAGCTTCCTTACAAAATAACAACATGCTAGTAATGATCCAGGTGTCTTGATTAAAGGAATTAGTTACCGTAGGGATAACAGCATTATCTTTTTTAAGAGCTCAAATCGAAAAAAAGGTTTGTGACCTCGATGTTGGACCAGAATATCCCGAAGATGCAGCCGTCTTCAAAGGTTGGTCTGTTCGACCATTAAAATTCTACGTGATCTGAGTTCAGACCGGCGTGAGCCAGGTCAGTTTCTATCTTCAGTTTTTTATATGAGCTTAGTACGAAAGGATCAGCTTGCAGTAAAATCTTATGTTCAACTGATGAAGTATAAGGAGAAATTAAATAGAAACAGAGTGAATTGGTCAAATTAGCAAAGATAATGCAACTGACTTAGGATCAGTAGACATAGGTGAAACTCCTTTATTTGATATAAAATAAAGATGGCAGACAAAGTGCATTAGGTTTAAGCCCTAAATATAAAGATTAAATTTCTTTTCTTTATAATGTATATTTCGATTATTTCATCTTTATTCTCCTACATTTGTATTTTATTAGCTGTCGCTTTTTTTACTCTTCTAGAACGAAAAGGACTAAGATACATACAAATTCGAAAAGGACCAAATAAAGTAGGACTAGCGGGCCTGCCTCAGCCTATTGCAGACGCTGCTAAATTACTAACTAAAGAGATTGCTAAGCCTACTATAGCGAACTATTCTCCTTATTTCGTGGCCCCTGTTTTTAGTTTTATTTTAGCCTTGCTACTCTGACAGCTCTATCCTAGGTTGTACGCAGCAAGTTATTTCAAATGAGGGATCTTATTCTTTTTATGTGTATCTGGTATAAATGTATACGGAACCTTATTGGCTGGGTGAGCTTCTAATTCTAAATACGCTTTGTTAGGAAGTCTTCGAGCTATTGCTCAGACCATTTCCTATGAAGTAAGGATAGCATTAATTCTTCTTTTTCCTTTATTTTTAGTAGGTAGCTTTAGATTTATTGAAGTTAAAGAATCACAACAAATCATCTGACTAAGATTTTTAATAATTCCTGTCTCTCTTGTTTGATTTGTTACCTGTGTTGCTGAAACCAACCGAGCTCCTTTTGATTTTGCTGAGGGGGAATCTGAGCTCGTTTCGGGGTTTAACATCGAGTATGGGGCTGCTGGCTTTGCTTTAATCTTTTTAGCTGAATATGCTAATATTCTGGTTATGAGTCTCTTTTCTTCATTACTTTTCTTTGGTGGTAGATCAATAGTTTTGTTCGAGAGAGATGTAATATTCATGCTAAAAGTACTTTTCTTTGCTTTTTTATTCATTTGGGTTCGTGGGAGTTACCCGCGGTTTCGTTATGACCTATTGATAGGATTAACATGGAAAGGGTTCTTACCAGCTTCTTTATCCTTCCTTCTGATAATTTCTATACTTGCTATGAATATTTTTTATTAGAGTAAACAGGATTGTAGTTTAACTAAAATATTAGCATTGGAAGCTAAAGATTAGGTCTTAGCCCTACGTCTTGAAATGACTGTCTTAGTTTTATTTAGCATAACTATCTCTAGGTTGCTTTTACTGCCTTTAATATCTCAACCTCTCAGGCTGGGTATAGTTATTATGGTGTCCACTTTATTGATTTGTATTACCACAGCTGTAACCCTATCTTCATGATACGCTTATATTTTATTCCTTATCTATGTGGGGGGTTTACTAGTTATATTTGCTTATGTCGCAGCTTTATCCCCTAATGTTCTGTTTGGTAGGGGCGCTCCTCTAGCTTTTTTCCTGGTAGTACTTTTATTTTTTGTAATTTTCTTTTTTAATAATATATTTGTTGACTTATCTTCTCTTAGTTCCTTTGATAATTTAAGAAGGATGAAGTTTTTAAAAACTTATGGTAGTGAAATGGTCTCACCTCATATAATATCAATCCTGATTGGCTTAGCTATCATCCTGCTGATTAATCTGATTGTGGTTGTAAAAATTTGTTATTACACTCACGCTTCTTTACGTCCATTTGACGTATAAGTCCTTAATTTATTATAAAGTAATGCGAAGTCCTATTCGAAAAATTCATCCAATGCTAAAAGTATTGAATATAGCATTTGTAGACCTTCCTGCTCCATCAAATCTGTCAATTTGATGAAATTTTGGATCCTTACTAGGCCTGTGTTTAGGTCTTCAGATTGTAACTGGGTTATTTCTGGCAATACACTACACAGCCCATGTAGATCTAGCTTTTAGTTCCGTAGTTCACATTAGACGAGATGTTACCTATGGTTGACTTTTACGAGCTCTACATGCCAACGGAGCTTCTTGATTTTTTATCTGCTTATACTTTCATGTAGGTCGTGGTATGTACTACGGATCTTATTTATACCTTCACACATGAAATATTGGTGTTATTTTGCTATTTTTAGTTATAGGAACAGCTTTCTTGGGTTATGTCCTACCATGAGGTCAAATATCATTTTGGGGTGCCACTGTGATTACAAACTTATTATCTGCAATTCCATATATCGGAAAGATATTAGTAGAATGGGTTTGAGGAGGGTTTGCGGTGGATAATGCAACTTTAACTCGGTTTTTTGCTCTGCATTTTCTTCTTCCATTTGCTATAATTGGCTTAGCTGTTTTACACTTATTATTTTTACATGAAACGGGCTCTAATAATCCATTAGGTTTAAATAGAGACGGGGAAAAGGTTCGATTTCACTCCTACTATACTTTTAAGGATTTAGTAGGCTTTCTAGTTGTTGTATTCCTACTTACAATATTAGCTCTTTTCTCTCCTCAGCTATTAACCGATCCTGAGAATTTCATTCCAGCAAACCCTTTAGTTACCCCTGTGCATATTCAACCGGAATGGTACTTCTTATTTGCTTATGCCATCCTTCGTTCTATTCCAAATAAATTAGGTGGTGTATTAGGATTAGCCGGATCAGTTGCTATCCTGTTTATTTTGCCATTTACACACCAAGGAAAATTCCGATCTACTGCTTTCTACCCTTTAAATCAAGTTTTATTTTGGTCTTACGTTGGTATTTTCTCTATTTTAACTTGAATTGGGATGTGTCCGGTAGAAGCCCCATATGAGCAAATTGGACAAGTTTTTACCGCCCTTTATTTCCTATATTTTGTGCTTAATCCATTGACTCAGAAAATGTGGGATAGAATTTTAGACTATTAACCAGATTATTAGTTATTCCCTGGGGGCAGTTTGTCTTGAAAACAAATTAAAAGTGTTCAATTCACTTAATAACTTTAGCAACAAGAATATTATATTCACCTTTGACTTACAAGACCAATGCTCTTTTTAAGCTATTGTTGCAAATATGGAATGAGAACATTTTATTTAAGATTATTAAGAATATTTGGAGTCTTCTCAGGTCTTATTGCCCTGTCTTTACAATATAAACACCTGCTTAGAATTCTATTAAGATTAGAAGCTATTACTATAAACTTATTTATCATAATATTCTGTGCAGCTAACAATCTTTCTATAAGGGGTCAAACCTCTCTCATTTTAATCACCTTAGGTGCTTGCGAAGCTAGTCTTGGGTTAGCTATTTTGGTAGCTTTAATTCGTAGTGAAGGTAATGATTACGTCTCAAGTTTTTCCACGCACAAATGCTAAGACTCCTTCTCATAAGAGCTTCTCTTATAATTATAGTTAGTAGAGATAGATCTTGGTACTATAAAATGTGATCTCTCTGTATTGCCAGATTGTTTTCCATAATTCACTTGTTTACTCCTTTCTTCTCTTACGAGAGAATCAATAGAGTTCTTTGTTACGATTCTATGTCTACAGTCTTAGTTTCTTTGACTTTATGAATCTCACTGATGATAATACTAGCCAGTCAATATAGCGTTAAAGTTGCTAGGAATAACTACAATATATTTTCCTCTTTTTTACTGCTTCTGAACTTGATCCTGGTTGCAACCTTTCTCTCATCTAGAAGATTATTATTTTATTTTTTGTTTGAGGCTTCTCTTATTCCTACGCTTCTCTTAATTTTAGGTTGAGGTTATCAACCTGAGCGGCTCCAGGCCGGAATATATATAATAATTTATACTGTCGCTGCTTCTCTGCCACTACTTTTAAGTATTTTATGAATTTCACACAAACTAATGATTAACGAGATACTGCTAACAAATATATTACGAGTTCATGTACTAGACATAAGTAGACTATGAAGGTGAAATCTTTTAGTTTTTCTAATCTTTAGTGCTTTTTTGGTTAAGCTACCTATGTTCACAGTTCATCTTTGACTTCCTAAAGCTCATGTAGAAGCTCCTGTAGCCGGTTCTATGGTATTGGCTGCAATCTTACTTAAACTAGGAGGGTACGGAATTTTACGATTTTATCAGTATTTAAATTTTAGGTCTCTAGAGAGGTTCGTAATTATTTTTTCCCTAGCAATATGAGGAGGGGTAATCACAAGTGTTATTTGTTTTCGGCAGATTGATCTGAAGTCCTTAATTGCCTACTCTTCTATTGGGCATATATCATTGATACTAGCTGGTGCTTTCTCCAACACTTCCTGAGGATGAGGTGGAGCCTTGGTGTTGATAATCTCCCATGGCTTTTGTTCTTCAGCTCTTTTTGCACTAGCTAATTATACATACGAAAAAACCCACACTCGAAGACTATTTTTAAGAAAAGGAATACTAATGCTTTTACCAATATTAACTATGTGGTGGTTCCTTTTTTGTATTATGAACATAGCAGCTCCGCCAAGAATCAATTTACTCGGGGAAATTATAATTTTCCCATCCGTGATCTTCAGGTCTAATTATTTCCTAATTCCACTTGGTTTGATAAGCTTCCTGGCCGCCTTATATAGTATATATTTGTTCACAGCTGTTCAGCATGGGGGTAGACCAAAGTTCATCAGGCCATTTAATCAATTTAAGTCTAGGGGATATCTTTTACTCTTACTCCACTGAGTTCCGGGGAACTTTCTAATCTTAAAAAGGGAGTTAATTTGAATATGAATCTAGGTCAAGTTAGTTTAATTAAAACTTCAAGCTGTGGATTTGAAAATGAAACTTGATTTCACTTGACCATGTTTACAAAGTTAAAGTCTTCCTCTATTAGTTCATTGTTTCTTATTTCTTACAGATTGATCTTATTACCTATTACTATCAGTTTCGTATTAGAGGAGAAGAGAATTCTAGTAGAGTGAACAATTATTCAAGTCAGCTCTTCAATAATGACTTTTATTTTTATTTTAGACCTTGTTAGACTTAGGTTTAGAAATGTAGTTTGCTTAATTTCTGGCTGCGTTATACTTTTCTCTTCTAGCTATATGTCACACGATCCATTTTTAAAACGATTTACATGATTAGTTATACTATTCGTAATGTCTATAAATCTCTTAGTCTTCATTCCGAGATTGCCTGCCTTATTGCTAGGATGAGACGGACTCGGAATCGTTTCCTTTGCCTTAGTGATTTATTATCAGAATATGAAATCCTTAGGGGCCGGAATACTTACAGTTTTAGCTAACCGCATTGGAGACGTAATGATCTTAATTTCGATCGGATTGCTTGTCCTTCAAGGTCATTGATGTATTTCTCTTATATGGGATTTTTATTTGAGAAGATGGGTAATTCTAAGCATTACTTTAGCCGCTATAACGAAAAGAGCCCAAATTCCATTTTCTAGTTGACTTCCAGCGGCCATGGCTGCTCCCACTCCAGTATCAGCTTTAGTTCACTCTTCTACTCTTGTTACCGCTGGTGTTTTTCTTCTTATTCGATTTTTTCCGTTTTTAAATTCTGTATCTGGGTTTAAAACCATGCTTTTGTTTATCTCAGTCTTAACCCTGCTTATAGCTGGAATCGGTGCAAATTATGAAAATGATTTAAAAAAAATCATTGCACTATCAACACTAAGACAACTCGGAGTAATGATAATGAGATTAGGAATAGGGATACCTTTTCTCGCCTTATTTCATCTGTATACTCATGCACTTTTTAAAGCGTTATTATTTCTTTGTGCCGGTATAATCATCCACAACAGATCAAACACTCAAGATATTCGTCACATAGGTTTACTATTCTCCCAAGCCCCTTTAACTGTGAGATGTATAAACGTTGCTAATCTTTCCTTGTGTGGAGCACCCTTTTTGAGGGGATTCTACTCTAAGGATTTAATCTTAGAGTGTTCCCTGAATGATCCTACAAGGCTAATTATGGTTCTCTTGATTTTCTTAGCCACCGGAATAACAGCAGCTTATTCTTTCCGGTTGTCTTTCTGTTCTCTGTGAAGTCATATAAAAAATTCTCCTTTCCATAGCAAGCTTGAATCTGACCCTTACGTAAACTGGGCCACAACCATCTTGACAACAGCAGCTATCGTAGCTGGGTTATGTTTTCAGGAAATTTTTCTTACATTTAACCCAACCCCGTTTGTCCTTCCTTCAATGCTCAAGAGCTTAACGATAATTGTAATTTCCCTCGGGTTTTTCACCGCATTCATTTCATGGAGAGAAGTATTTAGAATTAAGTTTATAAATAAAATAAAATTCTTCTTTTCTACAATATGATTTCTAGCTCCCATCTCTGCACAACCCTTGACTAAGTTTTCTATAACAGTGGGTACCAACATGATTAAATCTATTGATATGGGGTGGTTAGAAATCCTAGGTGGACAAGGAAGATCATTAGTTACTAGAAATCTCTCCCTGATAAATCAGAAAATTCAAATTAAGACATTTAATTTTTTTATTATTTTAATTTTGTTTTCTATTTTAGTATTCTCTCAAATTTAAGCATTGATAGCTTACCCAGAGCATAGCACTGAAGATGCTAAGGCGACAATAATTGTCTCAAAGCAACATAGCCAGCGCTCGTTTGACGGGCGCTGCCTGAGGACGTGCCGAGCGAGCCTGAATTTGCAAAAACTTGACCAAATAGCGCCAAATTTGAGCCTTCATTCGTAATTGTCCTTTCGAGTCGAGGCAAAAAATAACAGGAAAACACAGAGTAAAGATTTTTACCTAATTTTTGATGTCAAAATGCCCTAAATTTTGGATTTCCTTAACAAAAATAGGTCAAATTTTGGTCGCCTTTTTTTTTTGTTGTTTTTTTTTGATTAACTTTAAAATAAAGATAAATGGAGCAAAAATCCGGCAGGTTTTTAAAAATATACCCCCCCCCTGTCCTCCTACAACGATTTTAGGTTAAGGGCTCAAAAATTGGCCTATTTTTCGCCCTTTCTAGCACTGGACAGAAAGTAAACACATGTGCAGAATATAGGGATCTATCTCTCTCTATATATATATAGAGAGAGATAGATCCCTATATTCTGCACATGTGTTTACTTTCTGTCCAGTGCTAGAAAGGGCGAAAAATAGGCCAATTTTTGAGCCCTTAACCTAAAATCGTTGTAGGAGGACAGGGGGGGGGTATATTTTTAAAAACCTGCCGGATTTTTGCTCCATTTATCTTTATTTTAAAGTTAATCAAAAAAAAACAACAAAAAAAAAAGGCGACCAAAATTTGACCTATTTTTGTTAAGGAAATCCAAAATTTAGGGCATTTTGACATCAAAAATTAGGTAAAAATCTTTACTCTGTGTTTTCCTGTTATTTTTTGCCTCGACTCGAAAGGACAATTACGAATGAAGGCTCAAATTTGGCGCTATTTGGTCAAGTTTTTGCAAATTCAGGCTCGCTCGGCACGTCCTCAGGCAGCGCCCGTCAAACGAGCGCTGGCTATATGGTGAGCACTTAATATT